ATCGGTGGGCGAACGACGGGAATTGAACCCGCGCATGGTGGATTCACAATCCACTGCCTTGATCCACTTGGCTACATCCGCCCCTCCTCTCTCTCTAAAGCTAAAGGAGTCAATCTCCTTTAAAGGATAAAATTTCTACCATACAATTAATTATTATTGTATTGAGTGTTTCTTATTGAGTCTTTCTTACTTTCTTTCATACTGAGATACATGGACATACAATACCAATAAAGTCATTTTTATTTTTAGGAACGTACATGAATTTCAGATTGATACAGAACAAAAGTATGATATTCGATCATGAACTAACCAACAAGAATATTTTCTTAAGTTGAAGTAAATCAACTTTATTTCATAGTAAATAAAAAGTAAATAAAAAAAAAAGGAGTAATCCGCTGTGAATAAAACACTAAAAAAAAATCCTTTTGTGGCTAATCATTTATTGGGAAAAATTGAGAAGCTCAACATGAGGGAGGAGAAAGAGATAATAGTAACTTGGTCCCGAGCATCTACCATTATACCCACAATGATAGGCCATACAATTGCTATTCATAATGGAAAAGAACATTTACCTATTTATATAATAGATCGTATGGTGGGTCACAAATTGGGAGAATTCGCACCGACTCTGACTTTCCGGGGACACGCGAGAAACAATAATGTATCTCGTCGTTAATAAAGTGAAATAGGTGCTCGTCATTCATTGGTGGGAGGTAACCCTTATGTCAAAGTGGAGAAGGTGGAAGAGGAGCATGAAAAAGCATAGGAAGAAGAGGAGCTCGAGTACACAAGTACAAGCTTTAGCTCAACATATATGTATGTCTGCTCACAAAGCGCGAAGAGTCATTGATCAGATTCGTGGACGTTCCTATGAGGAAACACTTATGCTACTAGAACTTATGCCTTATCGAGCATCTTATCCCATTTTAAAATTGGTTTATTCTGCAGCAGCAAATGCTAGTCACAATAAGGGTTTCAACGAAGCCGATTTAGTCATTAGTCAAGCCGAAGTCAATGGGGGTACTATCGTTAAAAAGTTAAAACCTCGGGCTCGAGGACGTAGTTATCCGATAAAAAGACCCACCTGCCATATAAATATCGTTTTGAAAGATCAATCTAAAACGAAAACTCAACAAGATTTCGTTTTAGAGAATAAAGGTGTATTTAAAGATACTATAATAGAGAGATATCTAGAGAAAGAGAGAGATATCTAGAGAAAGAGAGAGATAAACTTCTTTAAACGCCTCCTTCGGTTTCCGAATTGGAATAGATATAAATAGATATATATAGAGAGAGAAAGTATAGAGAGAGAAAGAGATCGCGATAAATATGATATGGGAAAAAAAATAAATCCACTTGGTTTCCGACTTGGTGCAAACCAAAGTCATCGTTCCCTTTGGTTCGCACAACCAAAAAGTTATTCCAGGGGTCTCCAAGAAGATGAAAAAATACGGGATTGTATCAAGAATTATGTACAAAAAAATATGAGATCTGGTTCCGAAGGAATTGCACATATAGAGATTAAAAAAAAAATCGACCTGATCCAGGTCATAATCTATATTGGATTCCCAAATTTGTTAATAGAGGGTCGAACGCGAGGAATCGAAGAATTACGGATCAATGTACAAAAAGGGTTTCGTTCTGTGAACCGTAGACTTAACATTGCTATCACAAGAGTTGCAAAACCTTATGGACAACCTAATATTCTTGCAGAATATATAGCTCTACAATTAAAGAATAGAGTTTCATTTCGAAAGGCAATGAAAAAAGCTATTGAATTAACTGAACAAGCTGATACAAAAGGAATTCAAGTGCAAATTGCAGGGCGTATCGACGGAAAAGAAATTGCACGTGTCGAATGGATCAGAGAAGGTAGGGTCCCCCTACAAACCATTCGAGCTAAAATTGATCATTGTTCCTATACAGTTCGAACTATCTATGGGGTATTAGGCATCAAAATTTGGATATTTGTAGATGAGCAGTAATGGGTCTTTCCTTCCCATTCTATACTGCGATAGAACAAAAAATGACAAACTCTTTCATTCATCCTTTTTCCCTTCAATCAAAAATGAACAATTCTAATTATTAATTATATAGGGTTGAATAAAAATTCGATTGACCATTTGGTAGAATTGCTATGCTTAGTGTGTGACTCGTTGGTTTTTTCTTTAGAGTTGGATTCAAAAAAAACAAGGGGCCAGCCCATAACTAATAACTATAGAACTAATAACCAACTCATTGCTTCGTATTATCGAGATCCAAGAAAGCAGTCACTATATGATGTGTCGATCATATAGTTGTAGCAACTGAAATCGTTTTTTTTTTTTTTCATAAAGGAAAAATCAATCTGATTATGGGTTGTAAAGCGAAAATAGAGGGATATGGGTAAAAAGAAGGGTGAGAGAAAGAAAGGAAGAGAATATCAATCAATGCTATATGATTCCAATATGTATGGTCTATGAATCATCTCATAAAAGGCAGCGTGATAAAGCATCAATAC